GAAGCCCAACGAATGTCAGATGCAAAGCTCCGCACCTCATTAAGATCATATTGGCATACTCTCCCAAAAAAAAAAGAGCAGACCCCATTGAAGACGAGAGTGAGGTACAACAAGGCCATTTCTGTCCACCGCCCTTCTCACGGAGCCGTACGTGGACGTTACCGCTCATACAGCTCCCAGCCAGCAAGCAGTTAGCCTTCCTCTACAAAGAATGGAAGTGTAGATGAATCGACATCAAATAGAGGAATTCGGTTTTTATTTTCAGCAAGAACATGATAGGAGCATCCCTTTCACAAAAACCTACGGACCCCCCCCCTATCCTGCCACTTCAGCATCTTATGATCTTTGATCAGATCATTACGAGCCCTCTCCTAGAATGTTTTTGTAGATTCCTAAAATTCCATGGTGGATCAGGACGAGAATGAATCCGGGAATCCAGGACATACTCATCCTGGAGCTTCTGCTCTCCTCGGGGGAGGTACTTTTATAGATAGAGAGGTGAGTCGAGGGTAGCCCCACGCTTGACCGATTTCTCGGAATCGGAGGCATCTGATGACCCTGAACAAGAAGGAGCTGCTCTCGATGTGAGATCAGCAGCAAAAGCAAAAGAAAGAAGAAGAATAGCCCCCTTAAAAAAAACACACACAACGGACACAAACAAAAGAAACAAGAAAAGGGCCATGATGATGATCCTATGTTCGTTTTCGCTCTGCCCCGATGATGCGCTCCTAGCTCGCGGAGCGGAAAAAGAAAAAGAATCTCTCTATTACTTTGAGAAGAGAATCGTTGGTTTGACCGACGGACTACGTGGGAAATACGAGATCTAGGCAAGCCACTACACCTTCGGTGCCTTTCCCTTTTTCGATAGAAGAACTACTTATCTTCTCTTAGATAGCGGTCGATCGGTTCGCATCTATGGTCAATCAATAGGTCTGCGAATCTATTCTTCTATACGATAAATCGCCATCTCGTAGCACCACCACGACACCGATTCTTTTTCTTTTTCCGAGCCCCCCATGCCGCGACTCCGACTTTGAGTATGATGAATGAGTGGAAAGATCTTTATAGAAGTCCCTGTCCGAAAAAACCAAAGAGTTAGTTTCTATAATACATATATATATAGGGGGGAACCGCTAGTTTTTTCAGAAAAGACTTGCTGCCCCCTTCCGAATTCCGCGAGTGACTAAGCGCGAGACGAGACATAACATAAGGGGCGAATCTACTCTTCGTAGAATCGACCATAGGATATCTTATTTTTTCAGTATATTTGCATCAGGCTTAGCCCCTACTAGTAAGAAGGTGTTCCCGAAAGGGGACGAAACCTGTCTAAGATCCTGTGTGCGGCTTAGTAGCGCGTGAACAGAACACGTAGCCGAAGCGGAACTCAATATTCAACCAACCTATGATCGACCGTGCATTTCTATTTCATGAAAAAAAGCGGTCTGCAAAGATATATCCCGATCTCTTAACACGTGGGCTCAGTGATGCTAGTGGATACTGTCCATACAGAATCATCTCCAGCCGCGATGAAAGAGAGTGAATGGTGTGGTACATGAATTGTACAACCAATGCTTTCTATCAATCCACGCAGAAGAATTCTTTCTAGAACAAATATGTCAATCCAGATAGTTAACGGTACAACCGGTTATCAATTGACATGTCTTCAATATCCCTATTCTCATCTTCCAGTTTTCAACCATAGGAACATACCACGGGGAGTTCTTCCGGTAGTTTACTTGCGGATCAATGTCATTGGACTTCGCTATAAAGTCTTAGTTTTGCGCATTCGGAGAAAGGTCAGACACAAGAAAGGGCTTTCGTCGACCTTAACCAAACTGAAAAAGTCAGAAAAGAGGCTTCGGTAAGCAGCAGCCCCACCAAGTGGTCCATGCAGTCAAAGCATCGGCTTGCATGCCAAAGGATTCCTCTTTGGTTTGGAGCTGTAAGCAGCCCTCACAGTCCAGTGGTAACCCGAGAGGTCAGTCAGGTCAGGAAATACAGCCCGATCAAGTGAGGCCGGAAAGACAGGCTAGTGGACTCCTCTGTCCCTTGCCCCTTTCCATCAAAAACAAACCAAGCCCCAGAAGCCGATATGAAAGGCTTCGGTCGTGATAAAGGGAGCCCGTCACAAAAGACCAAAGCATGATTGTTCTGTCCCGGGTGCCTCCCTCCTATTATGTAAACGTAAGGGCGGTGGTTCAGTGGCTAGAGGTAAAAGACTCTCCGGGCCAATTATTTTTCCCGAAAAACCCGTACCGTAGCAAAAGCCGATAGCTTCTTATCGGGAGGAAGACGACATCTCTAAGTGAATGCTTAACAAAAATCTCCAGAATGCGCAGAGCACCATTGAGAGACAAAGATGTCAAGCGGGGAATGAGAAAGAGAGATGTTAATGATGAAGGAGGCTTGGGACCGCTTTCGGGTTGGATTCACTTACCGAATTTGAGTGGCTCCATGTCACAGCCATATAGCTTGTCACAACTCAACACTCCTCCAAGACTAAGAAATGATAGCTGGTATTAGTCGAGTAGGCAGAACTCGATCTAACGATGAAAGTAGGTATCTCCCTGAGTGTAATAAAGAAGGTACGCGATGAGTGTAGAATCGAATTCTTAAACCAATCCAGCTAAGCACGGAGTTAAACCAAGCCAGTCCAGTCCCCGAAACAAGCTAGTAGCTAACTCGAAAGCAAGGGTAGCTCAAACAAAGAAGTATCCCCATCCATACATTCCTAAATGCCCTGAGGAAGGAATGAACTAAGGTATTCCCTATTTTGCAAACTCGGAGTTAGCAAGTAGGAAGTGAAACCAAGTAAACCAAGCGGGTTTCACCGTAAGAAAGATCAATCATAGGCAGGCACATCCGCTAAAGCTTCCAATCTTTTTGGAAAAATTCCTGTTGAAAAGATCTTCTATAGGTCCAGACCATACCCACCACAGTGAGGGTTTGAAAGCTTGCTTTTTTTTATGCTAAGAAAGCACTTCCTATTGTTGCTCGGCCGGGCCGTGAAAGAGTGAAAGAAAGCTATCCAGGAAGACGCTAACCCAAGCCGTTGTTGGAATAGCAGGAAAGACAGGAAGACGCTAACCCATCAAGTAGCTCTCCGAGCCACGATCGAACTGGGAATAAACGCGTAGGTGGAGAAGCAAGTGAACTCTTAACTCTTTTTCTAGGCTCGGGGATCACCTTTTCTTGCTGTCATGAGTGCCCCTTTCTCAAACTTTTCTCTAATATAAGGGCTGCCCTTTGCTGCTATTACATGAGCTTGAAAGAGCTTTCTTTATTTATAACACTTCTCTCTTTCTCAGAGCAAGTGCTTCTGCCTCATCCTGTTCCTGAACGGTGAGGCATCCCAAGCCCCTGTAACATTTGGCTTTTTGCGTCCTTCTGCCCGGCCTGGTAACTGCCGCTTCGATCAAGCGTTAAACTACTACTTATGGCTTCGGTCGAGAAAGGTATGGGCCTATGGGTCGGGTTCGTAGTAGCAGACGGACAATTAAAGTACGTGGGGTCTGCTTGGTGAAGCGAAGTAGACGGGTATCCCCCAACGAACTAGCCACTCGTTATTGTAGCAAGGCGCCGTGGGTCTTGCGAGCTTCTGGGTGTATACGAATCTCCTCGATTCCTCTATATGTAAGGAAATAGCTACATCCAAAAGGGGCAATGGTCGCCGGACCGCCCTGGACTCTCCCAACAGTCTTTAGCCGCTTGAATGGCGCTCTTAGAATGGCTTGTGCTTCAAGAAAACCTACATGGCTGGAAAAAGGGGCACAGACAGAGAACCACTCTGAGTCTTTATTCCCCGTTATTGAGAGTCCCTAGTCTTCTTTCTTTGAAGACATTTTTGAATTCGCACCTTTGGGCTATGACGGTTCTTAGCTTCCCGGGACGGGACTAGCCGACTCAAGTAGGAACGAGGGGTATAACTATTACTACTATACGATAAATGCTTTCCGCCCGTACAAGGCGGCTTACCAAGGCTTACCGAATTTCTTCAACGGCCTATGTGCTACGATTAGGACTTGCGGCTTTACCGACACTGCCGCTTCTCCTTTCTCCCCAGCCCCGAAATGAGGCTATTTACCTTCTCTACGACCACAGACTGAAGTTAAAAGATCCACCGGAGATAGTCCTTTCTTTGACCTATCTTGACTTTAGTGGGTCTACGAATCCGCGGAGGGACAAGTCTGCTAGTGACCAAGCATCGAGTCAAGATAGGAGCAACCCCCCATTCCAACCAACCTATAAAACAAGTTTTCACTAGTATCTGGAAGGCGGGAAGAGCTCTATTGGAGCATTTGGGCGGGAAGCCCTACAGTAATGGGATCCGTTACTTGACTTGTGAAGCCCTGTGCTCGAAGCAAAATCAGATTACTTGCACAAACAAAGAAAGTGACCAAAGATATATTCAAAACTTAGAAAAAGGAAGCCCAATTTCCTGAACATTGCCTCGGTAGAATCAAACCCAACTAATACGAAAGCCCATCTCCCGAAACAAGAAAATCAAAGCAAAAGTGCCTCGCGGCTGTCGCCCCTCTCTCCTTTATGTTAGCCATCCCGGGAGCACCTGACCTCATCTCTGTCGGTGAAATTCGATCACAGACTTTCGCTCCTCTCACATTCGTTCGAGTGGCTTCGCTCCTTATCGAAGGCTTTTCTTAGATATCTCCTTCCGGTTCAGCCGTACCCCCATACTTAACCCAACCTATTCCCTAAGCAAAGGAAGAAGTAAAGTTCCACCCTTCCGTAACCCTAGCTTTGATTTCAGACAGGGCTATAGGTTGATGAGGAAGAAGATAATTCTATAACAGCCCTACTATCTTCTGATCGTGACTAAAAAGAAAGAAAAGAAAGATCCCTACCGTTCGTTTCCGGAGGTAGCCCGGTCGGATAAGAAAGAAGAGAGAAAGGATGGATTGATTCCATTGAGGAGGGCTATCGCTTATATTAAAATATAAGCTATAATCACAGACCGAGTTGATCTCAGAAAGAAGAGGAGGAACTCTCGGGGCCAATTTAAGTTGGATCTGGCAAGATCAGGTGCACTTCGCCTTCACTCTTCTTTGCTTCTCCTGTCCACTATGGCTGAAGTCAAACTAGACTTTGAGTTCCTCTTTTAATAACATAAAAAAAGCATTCCACAGTCGTAGGTACCGACACCGGCAGTCGGATATCAATAATAACTTACCCCGCGTTAGGAGAGTGAGGAGTGAACGGACTCAAATACAGTTGTCAGGAGGGGCCTCCGGCTTAGACATTAGGCATGAGAATCGGCCAATGCATTCACTCACATCCGTTGATTGCGGTGCGCCATACACCAAGCTTGTTTCAGAGCGGATGTCAGGAGTGGAAAGGAAGAGTTCTACCGAGGACTTAGTCAAGCAGTTACGGTAGCAGTCCTCTTTGTAATCTTACATGACAGCTTTCGAATCAACCTTCCTTCGGTTTTTCATTGTCTTTTTCTCTGCTTCTTGCCATTCCGCTTCTCCGAAAAGATAAAAACATACACAACTAGCATACCAACCCATCAACAAACCCAAAGGGGAGAGCGAAGGCACTGTCGGGTGACAGGGATAGAATGGGATAATGAGCTAGAGGAGTCCATTCCCTCACTCGCTTTCCATATTTATGACATCTGCTTTCAATGTCAGCTGGATTGGCTAGTTGATTGTTAGTTCGATTTTCATTAGTTTCAAAGGCTTGATTGCCCCGGCTCAACTCACTAGGAAGATAGAACAAAAAAATGAGTAGTAGCGGCGCAGAAGGAGCTTGACACCTTTCTTTCAAGACTCTCTCCTTGAAGGCAAAAGAAGGAAGTCAGACTTGCCTTTATAAGCTTAGTAAGCCATCGAGGGTTTTCCTTCCTAGGTTTCATTGGAGCAGCAACTGAAAGAGAAAAGACCCTGAAAACAAACCTGAAAACGGATTCGTGAACAGCAGATAAGAGATATACCCCAGAGCTGAATTATCCGAGAGTTCTTTCTTTCAGAACCTCGGTCTTGAAATGCTTGAATGCCATGAAAGCTTCATCCTTTGACTTCAAGAATTTGACCCTCATCAATGAAAGATATGAAGTATGATGCACCTCCACATGATTTAGTGCGAGACGGGCCGAGTGAATGTAGTCAAGTATGCCTTTACTAGTGGCCTTGAAGCTTCGCTTATGATGCTTCCCATATACACAATGCTCACAAAATTCCTTGTGGAATAAGTTCCCTTTTCATCAAGATCTCCATACCTTTTTCACTCATGTGACCCAATCACCGGAAATTCATCATGTTCTATCACCATTTGTGCACCATCAACAACCGTGCTTCCAAGCAATTTATACAAGTTTCCGAATACCTTTCATGACAACCAAAATGCCTTTGGAGACTTTAATAACTCCACCTTGCCACGAGAATCAAGCTCCGAAAGTTAAATCAAGCTTTTCTTCAATTCCGGAACATGCCTCACATTTTCAAGTATTCTCACAATGCCATCAAACATCGGCATCGGTATCTTCTGACGCGTCTTCTTCTTTCCTAATTCTATTATGACTCTTGATAGGAAAGGCAGCGAGATGAATCCTCTTGGCAATTGGGAGAGAAAGATGCCTTCCCTCCAAAACTTGACCCGCAGATGCCCGCATTCCACTTCCCACACAAAAATACCATGGCAACATAACCTTCGGTGCCTTCAGTCAAGTGAAAAGCAGCAGCGGAAACTCACTTCATTGAACCTATAATAGGGAAGAGTAGGCAGAAGAGGTCCCTCTAACCGCGGTACATGATGTCGTTTGATCTCGGCATTCATTATTAGCTTATGGAGAGCCCTAAACAAAGAAAACGGAGAGATTTTTAGAGAATCCGCGGGGCTCGCCAGTCCCCGGGTGGGTTGGCCACCCGCTACCTTGTTTATTGATAGAAAAAAAAAGATTTCACTGTATAAGCACAACAGGTTGTATATGGGAGCACGACCGTTGGGGGAAGGTGTGGCCTCTTAGCTCGTCCACATCTGCTCAACCGGACTGAGAACCCACCCTTGGTTTTCGTATCTTTTTTGAAATGGTCTGTCATCCAAGCTTCCCCTGTTGCACAAGAATATAGGGCTAGTTCCAGGGCTCGCGGGGATTCTCGTGTAATTGAGCCTCCACCTTTACCCTGACCTCCAACCCTTCTAACTGTCTGAATTCCGATTCATTCCGCTCTGAACTTTTACTGGGTACGTATCCCTTCAACATTCTACCCCGAAACCCTTATATTCATTTACTGTATTGTATGGTTGATTGCATCATCTATCATCTGGCTCGTAAGCTGATGTCGCTCACTTGGCAGGAGCTTGTTTTCCGGGATTTCGAATCGAAGTTGGCAGATGTAAGGTTGCGAAGCAACGGTGAAAGAAGGGCCGGTTCTGAACGAAGTGAAGACTTTATTTGCCCACCATCATCAAGAAGGTTGCGAAGCAAAGACGTTTATCCGTGGCTACGGGGATAAAGTTTTTGAGGCAGGCGCACACTTTCAGTGCCTTTCTTTCAGAACCTAGATATCGATTAGAGGTCGATCAACTAAAAGAGAAACGAGATTCTCCAGTTGATGAGCACGAAGACAGACACCCAGCCCATCTCGTTGCGAGGAGCTTTTTAGCAAGCTCTCCACTTCCTGGCAGGGAAATCAGAACAATGGAGATCATAGGTTCTGAAAGAAATAAGACCAGGCATAGCCCACGGTAGTGGGATCCCTTGGAAATCCAGCGAGGAAGGAACAAGCCGAAGTGATTAGGCTGCGGATTGGGCTTTAAGATCATCACTTGGTAACTGACAACGGTACGTGCCATCGATTCCCTGGTCGCATTGATACTGGGGGGTAGCTTCGCCTGACACTCAACATTGGCCGAATGGGCACCATTTGTATAGAAAACCCACGTTTTCTTTCAGATGGACTACTTTGTTAGAGTGGAGAGGCGCGACTAGAACTCTTGAAAGAAAGTCTGGAAAGAACTGCCTCTGCTCCTGATGGGAACTTGGTGCTCACCTTCGATCAGAACTCACTTGGGACATGCTCTTTTTTAACTATTGCCTAGGGCTGTAAACCCATCCTATTTCGTCTTTCTCCCGGTAAGCGGGTGCTGTCTGGGAGGTCGCGCGAATGGTATCAAGAAGTTGTTACTTGTCTGTAGTTGGCTTTCGATCGAGGCTACGAAGTAGAAGTGAAGAAGTCCATCAAATTACAATTTAGCGGATAAATACCCGAAAGAACGGTAGCTTGCCGAGAAGTGGCTTGCTCGCTCAAAAGCCCCTGGTCGGTAAGATATGGCTGGATTGAAGAAGCCTTTCTAGCCATGGAAATACCTGTTGGAGTATAAGCACCAACCCTTCTGTTCCCCACCTTCGCTTGCTTAGGAACCCTACTTTTACACGGTTCGCCTCTCACTCACGGGCGAGCTACTTCGTCACTCGGCTTCACTGATTCTTTATTTCGTTCATAAGGCCTTCCCGCGGACCCTTAGTCCTTACCTATTGGCTTGTTTCAGAGTGGGATATAGACACTTTTCATCCCCTCTTTCTATTAGTTAAAGCAGGAATCAAAGACTTTCGATGATGGGCAATGAATGAAATAGAATTCCTCTCCGATCAGTGCAATATTCTAGCGTTTCCTACCAGGAAAAGTGGCGCATTTCGGATTCTTTGTCAACCAGCTGTAGAAGCCTTTACTCGAGGAATTGGTTCTCAATAGAACTGATGCGCTCCATTTATGAAAAACTTGAGCGAGTGAAGCCGATTGTTGACCATGGGATAAAGGCTCTTAGTCCTTTTATCTCGCGTCATGGGGCATTAACCTTAGCACTTTCCCTATTAGGCTTGCATTCAGGTTTGACATTCGAAATAGAGAAAGGTTTAGATTCCTCCATTTGTGAGCCGATTTACTTATTCAGATTTGGGTACGCGCGACTCTGACCTCTATAGAAGCCCCTTTTCCGCCGAGAGAAGACAATGAATATATGCAGTGGGCAAACCAGAGGCAGGGCTCTTTCAGAAGATTGATTGGCCTGGCGAATGAACGCTGGAATGCCTTAGTCTAAAGCAGGAATGATAGAAAGAGAAGCGCTGCTTCTTTTGGTTCTTTCTATCAAGGGGCATCTGTAATGGACACTGGGCAGTCTGATTCTACGGCAATTGCTCTTAAGACAACTCGCTTGACAAGACCTTGTGGATTGTGATAAATCCGTTTCTGTGGAAGCCGCATGGGCTATCTTTCTGGTTTTCCTCCCTTTCCAACTCCTTAAAGGCTTTGATTCTTAACCGAATTTCTTCGATTCGTCTCCTGGGACACCAAGAGGCTGCCGAGAGTGAAGGCGATTCGCCGAAACCACAAGTGTTATCACGTATCTAATGTCCATTGACCGGAGATATGAGGAACGGAACGAATGAGAGATAGGAAGCTCCGGCCGCGAAAACTCTCTACACTTTCCAATCTTTTACCCTCCCTTTGAAGTTAATTTTTCAGACTATTGCTGAAGAGCTCGTTATGTGGTCTCACTTTACCACCATCTGAAATGGGCGAAACTCCGATTGGTGGAAGCCAGTCTATGAAGATTATCCCTTTTCTTACGTGCAATTCCCCTCTTTCGGTAAGCATCCAGTATCTCATCAAATGAACATTTCTCTAAGCTTATCCTGTAGCTTATACGTCGTTTGAAAGCTGCTTCAAGGATCCAACGAATAGCTAAAGTTTGTTGACGATCCCTGGCTACAATCCCAGGGACATCATAAATAGTACCAGCTACTCCTACTTTTTCCACTTCGCATATGGGCTTTATATTCTCTACGGCGTCAACCATAAGTTTGATTACATTGCGTTCAGGGCGATGAAAAGTTTGATAAACAATAGCACGAACTCTCGTTCTTTTACCTTCTTTCATGCGAAAGTTGACCAACTTCTTGATCAATTGTTTTTGCTCACCATCCAAGCCCCCCATATAGCTTAGAATTTCCGAGGACGATAAATTGATATTACGCGATCCTTACTGTCCATCTTTATCAGCCAACTCCCCTGTTTCCATCTTTCAGAGTTTACCACTCTTCATATTACTTCGTAACCTTCACTGCAGAGCATCAAATTCCCAACCAATCTATTCCGAACGGAAGCGATCGATCGAATGGAGCTAGCTTACAAGAGGAGGCCCCATAAGCTTCGAAGTTCCCCGGATTTTTTTCATTGTTTGGAAGGGGCGCCTTCCGCCTCTCTTTCCCTCGTTACTGATGCCGCTACAGATGCTCCTATCAGGGTGATTCCTGCCATTGGGAAGAGAAGACAGGAGCACCAGGTCCTGCTTTTGGAGGTTCAATGGTGGGCTTCGGTCGGGATAGATGAGTTGGGGTCGAGTTCCTTAGATACGTAATAACAAATTTTTTCATTGATGGATGGGTAAAAGAGGAAAGGTAAAAGCGCTTATGGGGCATCCCACCTGCCGAGAAGGTTGAAGGGATAGAGGAGGAACCTCTCTTTTGAGGAATAGGTTGGAGGAAAAGCGCTACGCCGGAAATCCTATGTCCAAGCGCTTCAGAAGTCAAGGGAGTTCGATCCGGCTACAACTCTCCTCCTTCCACGCACGGACAAGGATCGGTTGTTGAAAAAAATTAATCTAGAAAGAAATAAGTTCTTGTTTGATCTGCCGCTGTTAGAACACCACAATCTTCGGCCTTTTGAGGTTAATGCTCAAAATGGTGAATCGACCATTCGATATCCGGCGGAATGGAAGAAAAGTAATGAAACCCCCGATGCCTACTAAAAATCCTCCTTTGACTTTCTGAAGAATAAAGCCCTTTACCTTTCTATTCCTTCTCCAAATCTTGTTCAGTTCCATCCAAGCGAGCCTTTGTCTGAATCTTCGTGGAAGAAGAAGAAGCGGTTCACCAGCCACTACATCTGTGGATCCCACCAAAGAATTAAACCTGGCGGCTGCTCGCTCTTTGCACTTTGAGTCACCGGCCACTACATCGATGAAGAATCTCTCCAAAATCTGCTCTTTGATCAGTGATTCACCGGCCACTACATCCTGGGATCCCACCTTATTCTCAAACCTGGCGGCTCGGTTGATTGGCACTCCTGTAGGCTCATCTTGCATACAAATTCTGGGGGTCCCAGGTCCTGCATCCACCAAGAACTTTTCTTCCCTTAAGCGTACTACTTCTGATTGTAAGGCATTACCACTAGATAACTGAAAACTGGAATTAGATCTTGGAAATGATCGACTCAAATAGATGCTCATCGTAAACTTTTGACTGTTAGATTCTTGCTCTAAAAAAGAAAGAAGAAAGACTTGTAAGACATCGCTGGTTGGGTTGGTCCAACCAAGAAAGACATGGGATCTTGTGTGCGTTTTCTTACGATATTTCGAGTTGGATGAAAACAGCGCCCCTAAAGGCCTTCTCAACTGTCTTTTCTACATGTTTACCAGGCATTGGCATTGAAGTAGGCAAGGCCAATCCATCTGTTAATTCTAGGTCAAAAGCGAGTGTAAAATATGTCTTTCTCGTCCTAAGCCCTAAAAGTGCTTCCGCCTTACCTGGAGTTGAAGTTACCGTTGGAGGCCTTTGAGTTCCAGTCTCAGTAGTGGCATTCCCAATATCAATATTTGTAGAAGTGCTCCTAATGGCCATTGCTAAGTCCGCAAGTAAGCCAGTTATATCTTTCTTTTCTTTCGGATATAGTTCCGGCTAGATCAAGCGCATCTAGTGTTGGAGAAAAAAGGGCATCCAATGCTTCTGCCAGTTAAGCCCGCAGTGGGAGGATTTCTCGCAGGGAATTCTGTCACATCCCTATAGCCAGAGTCCTTGGAGTTTCTTTGCCCTTTCCCTTTATAGACAATGAAAGTGTCCCTTCATCTCGACTAGTCCTTCCCCGTAGCAGTCCCGCTAACGGTAGTCCCTGCCCCTCATGTTGCTGTGCCAGTTTCCCTGCCAGGGAGAAAGCTTTTTTCTTTTCATGTGATCAAGCTAGTTCAATCAAGTTATTTTAGGCCAGCTGCCAATTTCCTTGCGAGACACAATGTCTATACGAGGTTTCCCTAGTCGGTAAGAGTTTCTTTTCGGAATGGAGTGATCCCTAGGGAGTAAAAGGTTCCATGGATATAGGAGGTTTTTACATACCTATCCATTCCTTCTGCTTTCTTTTCCGCCTTTTGAAGGTATGAGTACGTTACAGCCCTCTAGTGTCAGGGTGTAAGGGAGAGAGGAAGTGAAGTACTCTATGGATTCTGGGTTCGAGCGAGTGACCAGGTTCCTTTGCTGTCGGTCCAGCCATTGAGGGTTCAAGTCCTACTCCTCTAGAGCGTTCTAAATGAAGGAATCGAGCGAGTGTAAGTGCTTCGCTTGTTACGTTACAGCCAGTAAAGAAGAAAGCCTTTGAGAATCGTACATCAAAACAGTGAAAGCCAGGGTATCTTACCCTAAAAGGCAGAGTTGGAAGACTTTCTTGGTTCAAATCCAATTCGTGAGAAGAGTCAAAGCGACAGGAAAAACATTGGGTTAATAACAGACAAGAAAGCCAAGCTGCAATAGCAATCCAGGAAGAGCACACCTTATTATTCTGTAAAAAACTCTAAAAAGGGCATAGCTTCTAATAGAAGATAGCCATAGCCCATGTATTTCAGTTGCCAGATTACACTAATGAAGTACACACGCACGCGGCAGACAGTTGAATTAGTAAGACTTTGAAGCGACTATATGAAGTGAGGAAATCCAGTGCGATAGATGGCATTTCTAGTGAACCCAGGAAAGCGCTCATTCACCAGAATTTGGTTGGAGCAGCGGTAGGGCAAACCCAGTCTCAGTCCCGCCTATGGAAGGTTGAAGAGAAAGAGAATAGGGCAGATGCCTGATATCCGACCCCACTATATCCGTCCCGAGAAGAAAGGTTCAGAAAGAAAAGAGTTCTCGCCTTGAATAAAGAATCTAAATAGAAGGAACCGGGGAAGAGCGTAACCTGGGTTACAAGGTATAGGTATAGATAAGGTTACGAAGTAAAGGGGAAAGCTTATCTCTATACTTTCAGCAACTGAACGGGAAGGAAAGGACTTTCGAATCGGATGCGCTCGCCGGTGCAACTTGAAAGGCAGGTGCTGTTTGCACATTTACATCCGCTCTACCTTCTCCTGGCCGAAACCTTGAAGAAGGTTGCGAAGCAAAGGTAATTCGAACTCACTCCCAAACGGTAGAGGAAATTACATAAAGAATAGAAGAAAGGATTCTGGCTTATCATTAACAAGATAGCTTGGAGCCCTCCTCTGCCCTAGTGAGCGAAATAAGAACTCAGAGATAGAGCCATTAGGGGAGAAAAAAGAACCTAGTTAGTGCACTAACTCAAACCTAGTTCTTGCACGAAATGTCCTGCTAACATAGGAGCACTCCTACTAAGAAATGGAAGAGCAAACAGGGTCAAAGGGCTATTACAAAATAAGTTATGGACTCGGATATGACCTTCTAATGAGAGTTCCTTGGGGATATATAAATTAGTGGACATATACAAGAACGACCCATTTTCTTACACAAGATTTCTGTACTCAGATCGGTAGGTATGGAGGTCTTTCCAGTTAGACAATCAGTTATATACGATTCAACGGGCATTCAACAAGATAACCCCGAAACGAGGCAACCCCGTTCACTCCGACAAGAAAGGTGTCAAGTCAAAAGGATTGAAAACCTCGCTCTCCCTAGTGGGAGGAAGAGTTATAGTTCAAGCTACCTGAGCTAACTGCTTTTCACTCGAATTCAACTTCACTGCTCTTAGAGCGGAGTCGACATCAAAACTGAACTTCACTTCCATCCTCAAGAGAGGAACCTACTCAACAGGGAATCCCCCCGGCCGCACCTGATAATGATGTGGTGGACGGCGAAAGGCCCTGGGATGCCCTTGGAAAGGCTATCAGGGACATATTAGATGATTGCTTCTAGGAGTTTGTTCAACATTTTTTCTTGATTTGATAGGAATAGACTTTTTATTCTTTCTTTTTTCCGGTATGCCGCTCCGCGAGCAAGGAGCGAGAGAACCAAGGTGGCTGTGGTGATGTCAGAATTTGCACCTATTTGTATCTATTTAGTGATCAGTCCGCTAGTTTCTTTGATCCCACTCGGTGTTCCTTTTCCATTTGCTTCCAATAGTTCAACCTATCCAGAAAAATTGTCGGCCTATGAATGTGGTTTCGATCCTTTCGGTGATGCCAGAAGTCGTTTCGATATACGATTTTATCTTGTTTCAATTTTATTTATTATCCTTGATCCGGAAGTAACCTTTTCCTTTCCTTGGGCAGTACCTCTCAACAAGATTGATCCGTTTGGATCTTGGTCCATGATGGCCTTTTTATTGATTTTGACGATTGGATCTCTCTATGAATGGAAAAGGGGTGCTTCGGATCGGGAGTAATCACTACAGGTTGACAAGTCTTTGTTTTTTGATTCTTTTTTTTTCTGTTTCTTAAAGGTAAAGAGGGCGGGTGGGATCACGATCGACTAAAAGGAAAGTCGACCTGATTGGTTCAAATCCAATTCGTGAGATGGCAGTGATCTTTAGCGCCATAATGTGCTATTTTTTCCTCACCTTCGGTGCCTTGCTAACAAGAAATGATCTATACGACCCCGGTTGACACATCCCGCACGCAATGCGGTCAACACAAATGGTTACTAGCCGTCTCGATAGCAAGGATCTTGAGAGAAAGCTTCGAAAACAGATATAGAATCGCCTACGGCTGCGTTTACATGAATAAGATAGTTAACGGTACAACCGCTGAAGAATGCTTTCTATCATCAATCATAGATAGTTGGTTATGGATTAGACGGGACTAATATGTCAATCCCTAACGACTAATTGACTTGCATTCACGTATAGTTAATTCCCTCGCTATGTAAATAATAAGGGGGGTTTGTACAACTGACAGAAGATAGAATAAGATAGTAGTACTCAAGGTTATCTTGATTCTCAATTGACATGAGGACAACCACGAGCCCTCAGATTTAGAAGTTGACATGTACACGCCCCCTGAAGTCTGCGTCTCCCCCTGATTCTCGAAATCATGGGAGATCTGAGAGCTTGATCAAACCAATGCTCTTCACATGCTTCTCAAATGCAAGAGATTTGTTTACCAAATCTGCGACATTGTCCTCGGATCATTTGCTTGAATCTTGAGGAGTGTCTGTTGTTGCTGATTGTAAAAGAATTTCGGCGGTGTTGTGTTGTCGCCCTTGCTTCATTTGTTCAATGCAAGCCCTCATAAATGCACGTAGGTACATCTGTGGGGAATTTCTAATATGCGTAATTATGGACCTCAACCATACACATTCACGAACACTCTCGTGAAGAGCTATAATCTCTGCATGATTCGAAGAAGTAGCGACAAGGGTCTGCTTAGTAGACCTCCAAGATATTGCCCATAGTAAAGACATAACCTGTCTGGGAACGACCTTTATGCGGGTCAGAGAGATAACCGGCATCAGCAAAACCTACCAAAACGGTACAAGGGTTTAAGGCACGTTAATCACTCTATAGGTCATAGCAAGGAAGTTCTGAAACAACGGTTTTAAAGCATCTCAATGTGTCTTACAAACGAATGTTACGCAAAGATATTTCCGCCAATAGGTTCTAGCGCTTTTACGAGAAGGCACTGAAAGAATGGGAAAGCCGATCTCTTAACACGTGAGCGCCGTGATGCGGATGCAGCGCATACAGAATCATCTCCTGCTAAATCAAGCGATGCTGATTCTACTCGCGGTTGAAAGAACAGAAGTTTTTATCAAGTATTATTCAATCTATCACGGATAGCTCTCTCCTGCAGGAAAGATTGGGTAGTGCCCTTGCTTCGCTCTTTCTTGCAGGCGGAAATAATATTGTCATTTCGGTCGTGCATTTGACTTATTTATGACACTGAATTGCATAGAAAGAAGAAATAAGAATTGCTTTTAACTTCCTATCGGCCATACAATAATGGCATTGTGGAGCTCATTCATAAGTCAGTCTTTTGAACAGACTTAGATGCGGCCTTTCATTCCTTAGGGAGTTAGAGGGCTAAGGGGAAAGGGTGGGTGGCCCCTTACGCGCTTTTTTAGAAGGAGTTCCATATAGAATGATAGTTGGATCCCTTTTGAGGGCATTAGTTGATCTATACGATCGACCCCGGACGTACCCATAGGCAGCGTTGGGTTTCCGAGTCACCAAAGTCACGATCAGTGTAAGGTTGAAATATGGAGGGTCTTTCCAGACACGTTGGTTCAAATCCTGATCTATCAATAGGCGCCAGGAGAGGCTAGGCGAGACTTAAAGGCTGTAGCCAACACTTTTTTCTTTCGTTGCTGCAAGTGCCCAAAGACCTGGACATTCGAGCAGAAGTTCAGATGATTATCATTCCAGCTGGCAGTCACAACTTGATTAAAATCATGGTGCTTAAGCCACATAGCCTCAAAACGAAAAGGCGGCAGGTGGACAAGGATCAAGGCTCAAGAGTAAAGGGCAGTGATCAGACCAGACCCTTGTCTTATGCCTAATACAAGCTTCGGGAAAGCCACTGATCACAACAAAGACCTCTATCAAGTCTCACCATAACCAGACCACCAAAATCCCTTTTGGGCTTGGCGGAGTAAGGTTTAGGCTTTCCCTTGCCAACTATTCCATCTGGGGGCTCTTAGGACAACTAGGCTGTTTGAAGGTTCGTAGCGGAGTGAAGTCAAAGGACGTAAGATAGAGGAAGTACAGATAAACATCCTTTTGCCTGGCGTAAGAGAATTGACGGAAGCCAAGCAGCGTCAAGACGAGTCTGTTGATGACTTTCTCCATATACCGAGTAAGTTGATAAGATCATCAGTCGATTAGCTGTATCTGAGATGAGTAAGAAGTAAGAAGTAATCCTTCTTCACTGCGTTCAGACCTGGAGGGGAATCACTAATGTCTCCCTCTTAGTTGTCCAGTCTACTTACTTCTCCACTTAACTCCCCGCTATCATAGATTTTTATACATTCTCTTTCTGGCTGCTATCTTTCTAAGGATTAGCCTGATTAAAGATAGCTAAGAGATCTGCCCAAAGACGATTACCACGGGTCTATTTAACAACCATTCCCAGATTGAATCGAAGATCGGCATCTATGGTATTATCGAAAGAGGACAAAGGACGGCCAAGGACCAAGAACAGTCTCTTTCCTGTGCTATCAAGAACGAAAAGAAGGACGGGAAGGAGCAGGAATTGCGGGATGCTATAGAGATAGATGGCTATGAGACTAGTCCAAAGAGTCACTTTCTAAAGCTTCCTCTCCTCTCTTAAGGGAACAAATCGTCGATTTCAAACTGAACTAGCCCTTTTTTGCCCAGCCACTTACCCCTATGACTAGAAAGACAGAAAGAAAGAAAAAAATTCCCATTAGCTGAAGAAGAACAGAGGATGAAGGCACTCCACCATACGCAGGGTTATCAAAGGAGGATTGCCAAAGCTTTCCATAAGAAGGTAAAGATCAGACATGTGCAACAAGGGGATCTGGTGTTAAAAGAGAATAGGGCTCCTCTCCATGATCCTAGAGGAAAGTTCAAGCGGGCCTATGTAGTCAAAGAAGTTTTACCAGGAAAGGCAATCAAGCTCACGCCCCGAATACACTTGAATCTTATTTTAGCATTAAATGATCCTTTATTGGTTTGGTTAATCTTGGTTTACTGTGGAAGTTGTTCAACATGGCCGGGGATCTCATAAGGTCACCGTCGAAGATAAAAGCTTTGACGCCGGGGCACCCGTGGATGTCGGCTATTTATTTTGACAAAAGAAACATAAAATATGTTTGTACCGAGAGCTGAATTAACAACCGCAGACGCGAAAGAACGGTCAAACATGTGACAAAAGATCTCGAACATTAAGAAGGGGGTCGCCGACTCCTACTTTAAGTCGAAACAATGACAACATGAAGAGCCAATCAAACGATCTAGCGGTCGCTCCTGATTGAACGTACCATCGGTCGCGCAATACGAGGCCATTAGCAAATCATGAACAGGTTTCAATAACCTTTGATTGACATAATTACCGATTGCAAAGAGCCCCCGTTTAGTGCCTTGTTCAATAGTTTGACCCAAACGACCGGCAACCTGTGGTATCTCCAATTGCGGGGCATTCAAAAAATGCAAAATAGAGGCCAGAAAATAACTTATTGTTAGAATCCCTAGCGAAGAACTCTTTTTGGCCACAAGATGCCAGAAGACCAATAAATACCCTGTGAGTGGATAAACTCCAGCATTTTTATAGGATTTGTTTATAATCTCCTATGTTTCTGAGACTGCAACTATACGACATGTTATTAGATTTTTATATTGATCTTAATTGGATTGGGGGATAGAGTTTGCAAGGCTCATGGCAGGTTCGATCCCTGTCTATCCCATTGAAGTGAAAGTAGTCAAGTGGCTTGAGAGATGCGAAACCTTAAGTGGCGGATGAGTGCGGACTGAAAAAAGGCGGAACATGGATCCGTACGGGGAGAAGAGAATCTAAACTAGACCGATTGGACTGCTTTCAAAGGCTTGATTGCCCCTTGGGCAGATGCCCGTTTGTATTTGAACTAATTCGAATCTCGTGACCGGCTCGATCCTGGATGACTATCACTTACTCTTTTCCCTACGACCGAGTGAGCAGCTGTTCTTGCTCTTCTTGAATCAGTTGCATTTGATTGGTCCCGTATCGGTATTAAAAGTAGTTATGGAGACAAGAGCTTCTTTCCCTTAGTTTGATGTTCAAGAAAGCCTTTCTCGAGAGTCGGCTTTAGTGATATCAGATTCTTTCGGATCTTCATCTTAGCTGGTAGGTGACCTGGCTCAATCTTATTAGCTGGTCTTGCTGGCTCTCCTCTTGCTTCCGGGATGTCGGTTCCTTCTGAGATCTTGACCATCGAAGCTCTGCGAACGGATTCTTTTCGGCATGTAAGTGAAGGTGAATCGAATGGTTAGCTCTTCCAAGTATTCCCTATCGGGAATCCACTTGGTCTTCCACAGTTTGGCATATGATGAGGACAGAGTCTCCATATACTTCGATGTCCCGTATTCCGGGCTGCTTGCAAACCCATGATACAAGCTTCATATTCAGTGATGTTGTTGGTGCATGGAAACTTCAGTTTGACTGAAAGAGGGAGATACTAACTAGCACTGCGCCCACTCCGTTCCTTAGCTGTTCCATCGAAAAAACATCCGGGTATTCTTCTTCTTCTTCTTCTGTTGTGAACATTACCTCTTCGTTTGGGAAGAAGGTATGCATGGGCTCATAATCTGGTAAGGCGTTGTCTGCCGCAATGACTTGCCCTTTTACTGCCTTTTGGAGGACATAGATGATGTCGAATTCTGATAACAACATCTGCCAGCGGGCTGTTAACGAAGGCTTCTAAGTACTTCAGAGGATCCATCCGTGCGTGGTGAAGTTTCACATGTAGTGCCGCAGTTGATGCGCACAGCAAGTCTTTTCCAAGGCGGTGTACCTTGTTTCATAGTCTGTGAATTTCTTGCGTAGATAGCTCTTTCTTTCCTTCCGGATTCATTACATAGCCCCAGTAAGCTTTCCATAGATGACTCTAGGACGGTAAGGTGCATGATCAGAGGTCTTCCTGGGCACCAACACAGGAGGTAAGAAAGAACCTCGAGTCACTGGCAGCCGCAGACTCAGAATCAGGTACGGAAGGAAGTGAAGGTGAAGCAGACTTTCTCTCGGCTTGACAGAGATGGGCTTTCTTCTTTAAAGCCTTGAGCCGGGTATGAACTCGGTCGGATCTTGCAGGGTATTCCTGGATGGCGCCTTTGATTAGGACTTTTCCGCATTTCATCTCAAAGAGGATCTAACTAAGCTAAACAGTGCTTTTCTCTCCAAAGAGTAAGAGTAAAGCATTCGGGCTTAGGCCCCTTCCTAATAGAATACCATGCCCAACCAATGCCGAATCCAAGACCGCTTGAAAGCGTCTTCTCCCTACTGACCGCTACTAATAAGACGAACCACTACCAGTATTCTTCCGGCAGCTGATTCAGTAACAGCTTGTTCTGTCACAGCTTCTTCAACTCAACCTCCCGGTAGCAGGAATAGATCTACTAGGCCCCCGGATAATTTTCACTGCAAACTCTTCTCGGTCTCTACGATTGCTTGACTTAAACAAGTGACCTCTTTTCTTTCATCTGTGAGAGAATGTCTCTAATTCACTCTCTTTCTTTGCGTGGGAAGAGACTTTTGTCATTGATATCCGGCGGGTATTACCACAAAGCGCCCCCAGGTCCTTTAATCAACAAGGCAGCTAACCCTTTCTTTTTTCGCCTAGCTTTGACTACTTATTCCTTTTTCCCCGGAATACATCCCTCCCTAAGGAAAGAGTAGATCCGAGCGGTGGTTGCTCGTAGAGGGAACAGGCCCGTAGCCCATTCCTTCTTACTGACCGCTTTACCGAGTAGGGATCTCTCGATAAGCACTTCTCGAGAAGCTTTTTGTTCCGTTAAACGCCTTGTCCCGTATGACATTTCCAGTCACTTACCGAGAAGTAGAAGTTGGATAGGTATGGTGCCTGTGAGCATCCCGACAGGCTCTCTTTAAAGCAACAAAGACTAAAGCAGGACCATCTGAATAGATTACGGGACTCCCGAAGGAGCAAAGCAATATTCATTGATGAGGAAGAGGCTAACTCGACCATCGGGTGAGGCCCTTGAAAGCCCTCGTTCTACCACCCCTTTTGGGCCTTCCCCGATGACAAGGCAATGCAATTGAACGGGTCATTGGCTACTATTGATTGTAAGCCGAATGAAGATACTTAAAAGTCAATCTCCGATTACCTCATAGGAGTTTTTACCTCGGGTGCGCTAAAAGTGTCTTAAAAGTCCTTATTTTAATTATTCCCCTGAACAGCTAGCGGAAAGAGAGAATGGGGCACGGTAGCAGGTAACTCGGTTAGCGCCTGTTGATTCTTAGCTTCGCTTCCACGGATTGTTCCTCCGGGAAAACAACGCGAATTGGATTGTCTGACTAGGCTTCGGAATCAAATAAATCTATCCGTTCATTAATCGGGTCGAGGTACAGCTGACGGGCAAAAAGACATGGAATCGGATAACAGTTCAGTAACTTTCGAAGAAGAAGCTGCCGTTGAATCAAGGGTGGTTGGAACCTAAGGAACTGTTCGATATGTTTTACCTGTGGCATAAGAAAGAAACAATGTTGATATTCGGGGAGTTTACTCGACTGAAAAGAGAGGGAGCGGAGTCGATGCAATTGAATCCCTTCTTCGGTCAAACGACATTCGATAAATCCGAAGTGAAAGAAATCACTCCATCCGTTCTGTCTGGCTAATCGTTCTTGCCGGATTCCTTCCTCGGAAACAGGTTCTCTTTCCACGGACTTTTGGCACGGCTCGGATAGCAGCATTCTGATCAGCAGGAGGTTGTGAAACAAGAGGAGTTATACCCCCCTTAAGTCTTTTTGGCTTCTCCCAATTCTTTATGCACTCAATCTTGCTAGGATCCACTGATACCCCTTCTGCACTAACCACATGCCTCAAGTATTCCGCTTTCCGCACCCCTTTCTTTTATAGGAGGAGCTATTTCACCCGGGGAAACTAACTAATACAAAATAAGGGGGGCCACTCCTGATAGGGATTCACCCATGGGGTTCTATGCGCCCGATGCAAGGAATTCGGAACCGATACGAGATTACTTCTTTTCTTGTCTCTTGCTATGCACCTCGACTCCCGCTTTGGATACTCTTCTTCATCTCTTGGATTCCCTGCGCATTGCCTTACTTCAAAGCGTTGTTCCTTAGCCCCCACGGGCCTTTCCCTGTTGTTCCTTAGCCCCACGGGTTATCCCTATACGGAGAGACTAGCGCACCCTAAATGCGCTTTAGGTACTCCTGAGTCGCACGCAAGGCTAGCAAAGATAGGATTTAAGGGATCGGAATTCGCCTTACTAAGGTTTACCCTTTGACTCATTTGCCCTGAAAGGAGCGTCATCTTAAAAGTCTTTCTATGACTTCAGTGACCCCGATTCCATGGGAATTTCAATACTGGTTAGTTCACCAGATGAATTAGGATCAATCCGCCCCGAGTAAACTACCTCTCCATCCGTTCTCGGTTCTGCCCGTCCGACTCATCCTTTTGGTGCTTCTCCTTTAGCATTTGTGCCCAGAGGAAGATTCTCTGTCGGAAGAAAGTGACTCGACCATAGGACGACTTATTCTATTTCGGCGCGAAACGTGTCAAAGAAAACAAGTTTCCTAGAGGAAATCCGCTAAAAAAGACGGGAAAGTCGCAGGTAACCTTTAGGCACTCATGTGGCTAGTAGTTCAGGTTAGTCATAATACTAAAGCAAATGAAATGAATACTACGCTCATGCACTTAGGGTTGAGGCCCGTGAAAGCCCTCGTTCTACCACTCCTCGTGTGTAACATCGAAAATAAAGCCTTTTAATCGGCTTTTATCTCTCATGACAGGGATTCATACACAAGGCTATGAAAAAAAAATAGGGTCGGAATTCGCCTTAGTAAGCATGCTGTTCAATTAGATTGCCTAGCTTAACAAGAAGTCATTAGAAACAGCTATGGGCTTTTCGCTTAGCTGCCCTCCCCTTGTCGTTCGAGTCCGTCCCTACGGTCGAGTTCCTTCGCCTTTCTTTCAATTGCATCGGTTGTAAGACGAATGTAGGCGTTTTAAAGTGTTGTTCCTTAGGCATCGTGGGCGAATCCCTCTCAGGAATGCAACTCGCGGTTTTATTTCATAACCTTATTTTGGGCTTCTTCCGGTCTTTTCTTTCAGAACCGTCTCTTCTGGAAGGTAGCTTGCTTTCTTTCAGAATCCTTTCTCGCACTCCGTCAGCCAAGCTGATACCTGTTGCAATCTGCGCAAGTTCATTAGCAGCAAAGTTCTCTGCTCGAGGGCCAAAGTCGACTATAAAGGAGAGGGTTTAGAGCTCGACTATACTATAAAGGGGAGGGCAGCGAGACTTCATGGAATTCATCTAGCAAGTCTACAGCTCTATGAAAATATGGGATATTCCATATCACCTTGCACACCTAAACTTCTCTGCCAGTTGATTTATAACGAGCAACGAGTCACCTCTGATCGTAACATTCTTAACCCCCATTTCCACCAATATCTCCGGGCTTCATACTCAGCTTGATTGTTATTCAAACCCCAGCTGAAAAGAATATGCAAACCTGTCACCGGAAGGGCTTACCAAAGCTATACCTGCACCTGCCGGTTTTGGACCCATACTACCAAAGTACAAAGACCATGGTACTATGTCAATCAGACCCACAGCGAGCTCCCTTCTTCAATCTGGGTGCTTGGATGGTCTCGAAGGAATTCTGGTCCTGTCATTGCTTTCTGAGGTTTGAATTGTAAAGAAAATTCTGACAGAGCCAGGATCCATTTCCCAATCCGGCCTCTTAATATAGGCCTTGATAACATATATTTGAATCTGTCTGGGCTGAAGGATAACATGTCTTAACTTGCATGCTTCGAAGTACAATGCCAAACTCCATTGGAGACTTGTCTCGCAATCCGTCAAGGTTCTACTCAAGTAGAATACTGCATGCTCTACTCGCTTCTCATTATCTTGACACAGCAAGCTCCCAATTGACAATTCTGACGCAGAAATATATAATTTGAGCGGGGCGGGACTGGTGGGCTCGCGCCTTGATTCTGTCGCCTCTTGATGCTGCGCTTCCCACACGAACTCCTTCTCTCCTTGCAGCTTCAGGAGCGGAGTGAATGGTTGTATCTTGCCAGCAGAATTAGATATGAACCTTATGAGGAAATTTATCTTGCCCAGGAATCTCTGCAACTCCTTCTTAGTCTTAGGTGGTGGAGCATCGATCACGGATTTTGCTCACCTCCTTCGTTGTTGCATCGGTGCAATAAGACTTTATGAAGGATGTGAGGGGGGCCCACCTCCCACTCCCCCTCCCTTGGAAAATCGACTTACTGACATTGATTGACCAAGGCCTCACCCTTACGCCTTGCGACGATGGAATTTGTCCAACCACGCGCAAGACTCCAAGGGTTAACTTTTTATACTCCTCGTCAAAGGCTTACACAAGAAGGATTAATTTATGAAACTGCACGATCGGAATACGGATGAGATCAAAAAGGCCATCATTGGGGCAAACGATGCAATAGCTTCGGTTAGAGCAAAGCCCAAAATAGCATAACCAAATGATTGTTTAGCCAATGATGGATTTCGGGCAACAGAATGGATCAAGGAAGAGAATACGTTTCCAATACCGATAGCAGCTCCCGCTGAAGCAATTGTAGCAGCTCCGGCACCTATTGATTTTGCTCCTTCTAACATATTCTTTTTTTTTGAGCATTTTCGTCACGCTTTTTAATTAAAAAAAAAGAGTTTTTTACCAATTCCAATACCTCCCGCTGAAGCTATTGTATCAGCCCCGGCACCTATGCAGCAAGTTTACCGCGACAAGTGCTACAGTGCTGGGGCGGAAACACTACTTCTATTGAAATAGACAGCCACGAGCTAGTCGTATTCATTAGGGCACCCAGTCCTTGGTTATGGGCATAGACTTTATCCGTCCATTTCCTAGTTTTGGACGGATAAAAAAGTCAAGATTACTATAACTATAAAAATTATAAAAAAAGGATGCTGAAAACCAGGGCGAATCCTTTGGGATCCTTTAGTATCTCATTTAGTGCTAGAATGAAAGTCGTCATTTTATTGAGGAGCATTCTCGTCACGCTTTTTAATTAAAAAAAAATGGTTTTTTCATTCACTGTCTATATGTCCTTATTCATTCTTCACCAAAAAAGGTAAAGAAAAAAGAGTCTTCCCCTCGTTCCACTTGTAATGCAAAGCATTCCTTTCGATCTTGTACTAAGGTACACTGAACACCGACGTAATCTAGATCTTATTCATTATGTGACTCATAGCACCTACGCTAATAGTAGTGGGGATTGCCAGACTAATTTAATAGAAATATTCCGCGACTATCTTAGATCAAGTATGGTTAGCAACTCAGATAGGTAGTTTACTTGCTTTCTTTCAGAACCTTGTCACAAGAGAGAGGTACTGATCCGGAATGCCGTTCTCAGTCTTGGTAGTCTTTTGGGATGTCTAGATCCCCAGGCCAGCCTTAAGGGCGGGATACGCGTCCATTGAATGAGTTGACTTACTTGTTTCATATGGATTTGCAAGGGCAGCTGGACCAGAGGAGATGAAATCGCTCGACTAAAAGGAGAAAAAGCCATTCAATCCTGAAAATGGGCATCCCCTATTATTATTCTAGTTTTGTATCAATATCTTCTTGGAATTTACTTAGCTAAGGCACCCACCGGATCTACAACTGCCGGGCCTCAGAGAAAACACTTTTTTAGGTGAAAGAAAAAGTACCTTAGCACAAGCACTAAGCGATAATAATACCTTTGTTCGCGCTTAGCTCTCCCAAGCAAATTACCGTTGCTCGTGGACGAAGGGAGTTAGCTCAGTAGTACCGTGGGTAAGCAGTATTATTTTTATGAACCGCCCGAAAGAAAGATTTATCTATGCCGGTATTTCACAATAGTCGCCGGGATCAGAGAATTAGACAAACCCCCCTCCGGTTAGTAAGAATATTAAAGCTAAACAACAGCGACTGGTTGTAGGGCGTATAGCAACATAACAAGAATTGACACGATGAAAATCAGTGCATTTAAACCACTCCTGAGGCACTGAAAGTGTAATATCCGCATCCTAAGGTTTTATGCATCAGAATTGATCAATACCGTTCATGTGATCGTAAGCTAGTTGCTCAATAACGTAGTGAAAGGCGCTGACGAAGTGAAGTAATACCGGGCTTTTTATGCCACTTTTTAGTACTCGATAGCGAAAGATACACAAGGCTGGGAAAGATTTACTTTAAAGGGCCTACATTCGTCTCTGTAAGCATTATAATCAACAACGCTTGACATAGTTTAATAAGATTCTTTAACAGCTTTCCGCTTAACAACAGAGCATCCCTCTCAAATATTAGAGCTCTTGCATCCCTCTCAAATATTAGAGCTCTTGCATCCGCACAGCGGATTCGAGAGCGGCATTTTAAGCATCTCCTTCAGCGCACATTGCCACCAATCTCCGTGGTTTTTCAATGGATTTCCTCGTAAACGAGTTTATCTTTTGACCAAAAGCGTACTTTACCGTGGGTTTTCTCTCATAAAGAGATTGATTCGTCAGAACAGATTCTCTTCCGCATACGGGCGGGATGCGAGGCTCGACGAGCGGGGGCAGTTGTTTGAGCAGCAGATGAAACTGGAATGAAATAAAGTAATAAGAGAATGCGGCTGTTTTAACGGCAAGGCACCTTAATATGACATTATTTAAGAGATATATTCATTCTCTTTCTGCGGAACTAGACCTCCCAGAACAACAAGCACTTATTGCAACCAATGCCACCCGCCAATCAATGCTTCAATGGACTCAGCTGCTTCATCCTCCCTTTCAGGCTTTTGACTCCGCGAGGGTGCATCGTAAATGGGCATCTTGATCCGTAACTCGACCCTTCGAAAATGCTCCTTAATGCGCCCATATGGTTCATTATTCACTTGAGAGCGGGGTAAACTCAATCAGCAGGATGCAACAGCCGGAGGAGTTAACAAGACAGCATCTAAACGCTATAGGTTGAACCGGCAACAGAACAGCCAATTGTGAATGGATGATTGCGGGTAGCTTAAATTCAGTTAAGGAAGCGTAGTGCGATCCGGATCTTCAGAAGCTTCTATTCTAAATATCATAAGTGGTCTTTACGTGCTTTGAATCTCTATGAACGGTATGTCAATACATTACGCTTTACAACCAAGTTGTTATAGCTTGACTTGTTGTTCTGTTGCTATAACCGATTCAACCGTTTAATCTTATTACTAAGCGATGGCAATTCTTGTTGCTAAGCGCTCCTGAATATTTGACTCTTGTACAATTTCTCCTCTACTATAGTCTCATTCTGAAAGTCTTTTCTTCATGCTGCAAGTTGACTTCATCCCCGGAGACCAGTCCAGTAGCCAGTAGAGGACTCTTTGGGCGGAAACTACTCTGTTATCTTGCATTAGAGACAGACCTATGAAAAAGAGCTCTAGAAGTTCACCATTGAGATGTATACCTACGACATTAGGTCATCGAATTTCTAACTGTCGATTCCATCGAAAGAAATATATTTTAATCGGGCATTTAAAGCCCTTGTATCACTCATGAGGTGTAATACACAAGGAAGTTCTGAAACACCGGTTAAATGCATCAGAGTGGAACAAAGGCGCGGATGACATCTGCGATAACAGGAATTGGAGTGGCTGTGAAGTTGGTCCTCATTAAGTCAAATATCTCAGGTATGCCTGCTCACCTTATGTCTTGTTTTAAATTACCTGTTTCTGTAACTAAAGCAATAGATAAGGAATCTAGACAGTTTTTCTGGGGTAAAGATACAAAGTTGTCTGCTGTAGCTTGGAAAGATATTTGTGTTTCTAGCTACGAAATAGAGGTAGGCCTACTGAACATTTTAATAATGCCATGTTAGCGCATGGAAAATCTTAACTTACAATAATAATTGGTGGGTGCAGATTGTTAGGCAGAAATACTTGAGGGAGGAGAACTTTTTTGATGCTAAGAAAAGGAATTCTTGTTCCGCAGCCTGGAAAGGAGTACTGGATTCAAGACAGTAAATTCTCAAGGGATTAAGATGGATAGTGGGCAATGGTAAGAGTATTCTTTTTTGGTATTTTAACTGGCTGTTTCCATTCCCTCTCTAGAATTTGGTACCTGCAAATAAAAGGGATCAACTGGATGGATCACTTACTGTGGATCATTTTTTGGATAATGGTTACTGGTTGTATCAAAAGTTGGCGGAGATCCTCCCTGAGGATTTGGTCAAGAGAATTGTTTCTATCCACTTAATCAAGGTATCGATTTAAAAGAGGCTGGTGGAGACTTCCTGAGTGGCAAGAGTTCTTAAAAGTTTTTACTTTCTTTCCAGATTATTATTTCTTCAGTGCGTCCAGACGCTTGGTCAAGCTTACTAGAGGGGGGAGATGTGGTGCGCTATGGCAGGCGTGATATAATAAGCATTTGGAAGCCTAGTCTTCCTGATTTTAGACTCTCATGTGATCCTCCCGTTAGTGAGCTTATAGATGGATGTTGGCCTATTCAAGAGATGATTTCAAATGGTGCTATTGACTGTGTTCCTTTAAGCGGGAGAATGACTGAGGAGGGTGGTGCCTTACCGTGATTGTTCAGTTGTTAACCGAGCTAAACTAAAAAAAAAAAATTTTCCCCAGTGATTTGATTCATCAATAGGGGACCATCCAGGAAGTTGCTTCTTGGAATGCCGTCGTTCAAGCACAGGCTGACCACTGATTCAATCTTGAAACCGATCTTACTACTAGAAACCCGAAGGAGCACACAAAGCAAACGAAGGGACTCACCAAGCAACAACTACGTTGTTTGCGTAGGCGGAATCTAGTTTCAAATCATAAGATGACGAAGTGACTGCACCAACGAATCAAGCTGAACACATGTTTGTTTGATCCACTCTACGAACCGAAAGCGAGATCTTGCAAAACAACCACGCAACGCCCGGATCTGCAAGAATGGCTATGTAGGTAAGGTTCTGAAAGAATGATCGCTTTGAGTTCTGCTTGAAGTGTGTATGCTTACGTACGAGTTGCTATTCGGCCGTAGATCGGGTTCTGGGTTCTTCCCTCGAACTCCCCGAGTGGTATTTCATAATGTAAAGCTAGTCTAAAGCAGATTCAGGATCAGGGCGGTGGGTGGGGTAGGAAGGTCGATGATAATATAAAATTCTTTATCCTATTCTGCTAATTCTCTTCTTGTTGCACCATGTCCAAGCTTGACGATAGCAGTGGAACAAAAGTCACCATCGGATTCAAAGAATGAACCTTCCTTCCAAGATGTATGTCGTCCGACCCAACCTCAGACTCTTTAGAGAAAGGCGATGCTTTAATTCGAGTGGGAACGAAGGTTCTGAAAGAATCGAAAAAGTGGCCGGCTATTACACGTGACTGGCCCTATACGCGCCCAGCCCATCACCAATGATTTGAAAAATTGGGGGAACTTCCACCTAGAATCGAACCTTCTACCTGCCGCCTAACCCCCTTACCCATCTTGTTGTTATGAAATGAGGCTTTGTTGCATTATATGTGATTGCAATCACTTGGAGTAGGATGATGTTGAGCCATTCGAGGAGTAGGCGGGGAACCAAGACCTAACTATTTCTATGGGAGCCGATGCTTTCGGGAATGATACGTGATAGCCTGCCTTTAATAGTAACGTGAAAGTCAGGGCGGAAGATCTTTTTTATGTTGGAGGTTACGAAGTAAAAGAAAAAGAAAGAGAGCCTGCTAGCCTTTATAGTGGTGAACCCGAAGCGAGATCGGAGTAGGAAGACCCTGAGCGGTGAAGTTCTTTTCCCAACCAAAGGCCTAGCCGAAGGAGAGGTACTTATGGCAGAACAGGCCGATCAAAGAAGCATGCATTTACAGACGCTCGAATAGGCCAATAAAGAAAGATATGGACTGTGAAAGGAGTTGGTAGAGAATTACTAGAGGCACTCAAGTGATCGACTGAAACCGGCTCCGATCTAAGAAAAGGATGTCGGGCGGGGGCGGGCAAATCCACAGCTTTAATTTAAGGCAATTTTTTTTTCCGTAGCTTCCACATCAAGCTGAAGAAAGCACTTCGGCTGGATTTTTGGGAATCAACTCATTTAAAAAGTCCCATCCAGCCAGGTATAAGCCCGCACCAGCAGCCGGATTCGGAGATCTTAAAGACCTCTTTTTGTCACAATTTGGATATTTGTATTTTCGGCAGAAAAACATTTAGAATGAAAGAGTTGCCTATTTGAATAATCTTACAAGGGGGACAATCGTAGATTAGGGTTACGGGTCAAGCCGATGCGGTAGATGTTAGACAGGACTTCTTTTCCTACTAGAACATAAAGGACTAGTAGGATCTCAATCATACCTTCATTGCCCTTATCCCAAAAGCGGAAGTTTCCTCTGGCTTATCACAATTTCGTCCCATTAGTTTCTGTAATGTTGTTTATAAGGCCCTTTCGAAATCCTTAGATAAGTAGATTGCTTGGGGCCAATCGATGAATAGCAATCCCCCGAGACGTTTTAGCATTCTCAAAGGTAGGAGATTAACAGCCGATCCCCCATCTATCATGATTCTTGTTATCTCCAATCCATTAAGGTATCCTGAAATGAACAAAGGCCTGTTATGTTTAATGAGTCCTGGTTGCAAGTAATCGTCCGTAAACGTGATCAAAGCCAAACACTCGGCATAAGTTGATTCACTATTTCTCATCTCAACTTGGTTAACTTCATTAGAAAAGTCCTCTGGGTTCGTTAATGCGTATACTAGGGGCATCCTTAGTTCTGCAGACATCTTCAATGCATCCTATACGCTGAGGAGTGCAGGAATCTTTTTGAGATGAGCTAATATGTCATAGCGAACATGTTGTCCATTAGCCGCTAATGTTTGACTAGCAAGCATTCGTGGTCTCCCTCGTTGGGTAATTGCGTTTTGGCTCGAGAGGGTGAAGAAAGCATTATTTCGCCACATCAAGGTGACAGGATTCGAACCTATGGCCCTCTGTACCCAAAACAGATGCGCTGACCAGACTGCGCTACACCTCGCGTCTCACCCCTCCCCCCGGAGCATATGGATCCACCCGATCGATGAACACTTGAACCGAACTCGCGGGACGCGAGAACCAATCCGAGTAATCAACCGCTTTTTTTATAAAATCTGACCCTGATGAAATCAGAACCTGCACTATACGGCTTTTTGGCTTCCTCTTTCACTTTTTTTTTTTAGAATCCGGCTCCGCTCCTCTTTCAGAGCCTTCGCCCGTTTAGAAGTGGATTCGAACCACTGACACAAGGATTTTCAGTCCTTTGCTCTAACCAGCTGAGCTACCTAAACAACTTTCCAAAAGTCTGTTTTCTTCATCGAATAGCGCCCTAACTTACTACTTTACTAGTAAAGGAAAAGCCCTATATCTTTGTAAAGGGCTTTTTTCGCTTGTTCGTCAAGCTTTCAAGCAGCTCTTTCAACTGCCGCCTAATCTCCCAACCATGCTCAAGAACCGAGAGCCCCCCAGGGACTGGACGGCCAGAGGGAGCTTGCTTTTAGAAAGAAGATAGGTCGGTCAAACAAAAACAACGCGCAACGGGCTCTCCGCTCCTAGTCACTAAGTAGTGCTATTCTGTCCTCCGGGGGGACTCCACCAAGAGGCTCTTTCTCTCACGTAATTTCGCCCGCCCGTTCCGCCGGGATTCGAACCCATGATACAATCTTCTTGTATGTCGATTTAGCAAACCAATGCCTTAAGCCACTCAGCCATACCTCCAAGTTGTTGATCGGAATTTGATGTGCGGTTGGTTGCCCGAAGGGCTATCTGACCCGATCAACTGCGTAAGCCGTAGCGCGCTAGCGCGCATAGTCTTCCTCTATCTATGGGCGAGACTCTATCCAGATCTATGGATCTCCCCAGCGTCAAAGCGAGACTCCATAAAAATCTGCCACTTGTTGGGCGACGGCGACGCCTTCTTTTCTATGAGCACCCCACCATTGAATGATGAACTTTGCGCGGGAGAACACGGGGTCAAGCCAAGCCCTTACCCGCCAAAATGGAATTCATATCTCCGGAGAAAGCCCGGGGAACTGGACTGTGACTCTTCTATTACATTATGGAGAAGTCCATTCTCGTCATGAGCGATCCACGTCCTACCGTAGTGCCCGGCTTGCTTGGCTTACTAACGCGAAGGAATTTTTCCTTGATTGCACGAGCTAGCCAGTCAATCCTGCCGCTTGGTGCGCTAGTGCGCCTTACTTATAAGTAGGGTTAGATTCCCGATCCACTCATCTTCAAACGGGGGTTCATCATCCGCACCGACCAAACAATACCTGTCAGAGATTGAGCTCGACTCGAGAGATGGAGACATAAAGGCGCCAACGGCGGTCCTCGGTGGGTGAGTCTCTCGATATACTCCGCTCGCATCGAAGGAATTAATCCGGAATCAAGGAATTGAACCCGGATAAAGCCTCTTACCTGTTGCCGATCCGATTACCGATTCATAGGATTAACCAGAAGAGAAGGGAGTTAGGACCGGCTGAAAGAAGGACAGCGGGGAAAGTTCTCTAACCCCTTAGAATCCGTCTTTTTTGGACGGCGCGAAAACGAAACCTTCCGCCTAAACCGAGATGCCAGATGAGAGATAGTGGAAAACAAGTGACTCTTTGGGGTTCGCATGAACAGAGCCTTTGAGAAAGAGAGTATTGCCCCCCATAGGGCAGCGAGGAGCATGCTGTGGAACCAACCACTCGAGATTGGACATATATAGAATCTTTCTTATAAAATAAAAGTTTTGTTTTTATAATAATTAAAATCTATATAATTATATATAATTTTAAATAATTATTATTTAAATAGCTGCAAGACGGTGCAAAAACCGAAAGCTCTTCTTTTTAGTTCCTCCCGCTTACATACCCGG